ATTCGATTGAATTGAGTAATTGGCTTTTACTTAATATACCTTATATACTATACCTTTTTTCTTTTTTCGTTAACCCCTAGTCAAGAACAGAACATAATAGGGCGTCCTCCGATTGTTTCATAGAGACAATAAGGGACGGTAAGGATTAGATCAAAACAAAATGGGAAAGAAATAGGGTATGGGTTGGGTAGTGATCTACCTTTCTTCTATTTTTTTAGACTTTTTACTTAACTTAATGAAGGACAACAAAAGAAAGAATAGATTTTTAGTATTTCTACATATTAGTAGCATTTCTTTGATACTTCCAAGGGGGTCTCCGCATATTTTGCTTGTGCTTAATCTTTTCTGATTATACTAGAAATCTTATAAGACCCCTTATAAGTTAGAGTTGGATTTATTGGATTGTTTCATCAACGACGTTAGGTCAGAATTTTTGACTCTGCGCCAGTGATTCCACTATTATTTATTAGTGAACAATAATTCAAGAATTCCTTCATAGATAGGGGACATAATTCACATGGATATAGTAAATCTCGCTTGGGCTGCTTTAATGGTAGTCTTTACATTTTCCCTTTCACTCGTAGTATGGGGAAGAAGTGGACTCTAGAAGTACTACTAATTGTAATTGAGTTTAGGAATTAAACTGGATCCATTTTTTTTTTTTATAAATTGTTCAGTTCTGAAAAGCTTTTTTTAGTTGAAATTTCATTATTTCAACACTATTTCAATTTAAAATTCAATTTTTAAATTGAAATAGAAATAAAAAAATATCTGCATTTCAAAATTCTCTTGGGTTTTCGTGTAGTAATATAGTTTATGAATAATATATATGAAGAATACTCTTTCAATCAAACAAATATTTCAATTATTTCCGTGTTTGTATTTCGAAAGTAAAAAGAATACAAAGTAAAAGAAATACAAATGGTAGTAAATTTATTCCAACTGAATTCTTGATCAATTTTCGATTTCGATGAACCGACTCTTACTAAAATTAGATATGGACCGTGAGGAAGAGTTGCACTTTTTTTATTTTACTTTTTTGTTTCCCTTTATTCAAAGAGAAAATAGTTCTGTTATTACATTACGTAGATACACATTTTCTATCGGAAACAACACAGACATAGTAGTTCTCTAACGAGATACTACACAGACTAAAATATTGTCTTGGGCGAGTCACATATTGCGCACTTCCCGTTTGTTTTAATATTTTGGAAATTTTATTTATGTTGTACTTGTTTTATTGAACTCACTGTTCAAACGTTAAAAGAGGTTTACTAATCCTTCCCCCCCCCCCTTTTTTTTTTTGAAATCCGAAGAAGTTTCCATAGATCATATGTCAACTGATCGATCAATGACTTCTTCGTCGGAATGCTAATAAAAAGATTACTTTATTTTCTTTTATTATACCCATCGAAGAGGCCCTTGATTCTTTTGATCGGGATTCATATTGAAAATAATCAGCAATCCAGGAATTAGAATCGTACGAGTCGCTTTTCAATTATTTCAAATTGATTGAAATCAACACAAATTAAATACAAGACAGATGGATAAAGCAAAGAAATAGAATTGGGGGGGCACTATATACATTATATTATATATAATATGTAATTGATATCGATATATACCAATATATAGGAATATGACGATACTATTGTAGATTGATCTCTATTAAATTAACCCGGATTACAATACACCTTATATACACTACAATAACAATAGTAGATAGTATGGTAGAAAGATTCAGATATTTCTTTCTACCATACTATCGTATTTCATAGAATACGGCTAATTCTAGTCTGCCCATTTCATTTAAGACGCGAAATTTGAATCCCTTTCTTCTCTTCAATTATTGATAAGAACTAAAAAGTCAAGTTTAATTCAAATTAATCACCTTGGCTGACTGTTTTTACGTATATTATAAGTAAAAAAGCGGTAGGAACTAGAATAAACAGTGCAGTAGCAATAAATGCGAGAATATTTACTTCCATAATCTCATTGTTTCATTTTTCTTTAATTCGCAATAACTCGGGAGTTAATCCCATAGAGATAATAAATCTTTCGCTTGTAAATTCAATGGGATGAATTACATCTTGATGATATCGAATCGGATCAATATCATGAATAACAATATCTGCACTATCAAATCAACTCATCGTCAAGAATTGAATAGTATAACATAGGAAGATCTTTTATCCATACCGAACTCCAAATTTTATTCCTGATCCAACCAATAATAATAATTCCTTTTTTTTATTTAGCATTCTTTTTCATTCTTTCTTTTCTATCACCTACCGCCCTCTTTGTACAACCATCTGATGAAGTATCATTGAACCGCCCTTATACTTACCACTGATTCTAAACAACCCCCAACAAACAATAGAAGCTAAATAAAAAAAAAATAAAGAAGAGGGATTGCCGTTGGGAATGAAATTCTACTTACTTTCTTTCACAAAAAATCTTTCACAAAAAATAGAGAGCGGAATTGTTATATTTTTTTATT